AAGAAAGCGAGTGATCTGGTAATTCCTCATCCTCAAAGCAGTCCTTCCTGTAGTCTCAACAAATAAGTAATTATAGGAGTAAAGTGTTGATATAATTCGAAGAAGCAAACGACAATTTAATTTCAAGTTAATAAAGAAAAAAAGTAAAATAAGTATGTAATCTAAGGTACTTTTTTACATTTCTAGGATTAAACAAAAGGATTCGCAAATAAAAGCGCTAATGCCACAACCAGTCCGTAAATTGTTAAAGCTTCCATAAAAGCTAGACTAAGCAATAAAGTACCTCGTATTTTACCCTCTGCTTCTGGTTGTCTCGCAATACCCTCTACAGCTTGGCCTGCAGCAGTACCTTGACCAACTCCGGGTCCAATAGAAGCAAGTCCTACAGCCAATCCAGCAGCAATAACGGAAGCGGCAGAAATCAGTGGATTCATGGTAAGTTCCTCACACCAAAAAAAAAGAAATGGTTAATGATACAATCAACCAATGAATTATTACTTAATTTTATCATTAAGTTTGATCATTAAGATCTATTGGGTCGGAGTAACTAAAAACTAATGATAATATTACTGAATCATCAGAACTACTTCGATATCTCATTTTTTGTTTCTACCCATGATGAAGTTTTTGTAAATCCATATACATACGGCTCTAGTTATTGCATTTCTTTCTTTCCAACCATTCTTTCATTCCATCCTTCGTTCTTTACTCTTCTATATCCTTGAGTTCATCTGTTTTTTCATCCAATACACAATCACAAATGAAACAGAAGAAAGGACTTGACTTATCTTGTAATCCATCTAATCTAAATGCAGTAAACTGCAATCAAATCAATATATGCAATCATCAATATATGCAATGGATATCAATATGATCGATATCAACGATATCAATATATCAATATAACGATATCAATATATATTGCTATATATATATTACATATATATAGCATATAGTTAGATATATATATAGTTAGTTAGTATATAGGTAAGGCATAAGGACTTCTATTTATATATAGATAGGACTATATAACTAGTGAATATCTAATATTACATATACATATTACATATACATTTCTTTCTTCCATAACGTAAACTGGCCACATTTTATATTGAATCGGATTATAGAATCATTCCTCGAAACCCACACAAAAAGTGGCTGGACTTATAGACATTACATACATCTAGTGTGACCTCCCCAACCCATCTTTTTTTTTTTACAATTCCGTAATATCGTTCATCTTCTCTCCTACGACTCTAGGTCATATATTCATACGTATTTATATCTATTATGTTCTCCAACCAAGCAGATTATCTTGAACCATGCATGAATTGGGATAAGCTAAAAAAAAAGACTATTTCGAAAACTAGTCAATGATGACCCTCCATGGATTCGCCTATATAAGCCGCGGCTAACGTTGCAAAAATAAGAGCTTGAATACCACTTGTAAATAATCCAAGAAACATGACAGGTATAGGAACTACTGAAGGGACTAAAGAAACAAGAACAACAACTACTAATTCATCAGCCAATATATTCCCGAAAAGTCGAAAACTAAGAGATAAGGGTTTTGTGAAATCTTCTAGGATGTTAATTGGTAAAAGTATTGGAGTTGGTTTGATGTATTTCTCGAAATAACCCAACCCTTTTTTGGTAAGACCTGCATAAAAATATGCCACTGACGTGGGTAAAGCTAAAGCAACAGTAGTATTTATATCATTCGTGGGCGCAGCTAACTCCCCATGAGGTAACTGTATGATTTTCCAAGGTAAAAGGGCACCTGACCAATTAGAAACAAAAATAAATAGGAACATAGTTCCAATAAAGGGAACCCAAGGTCCATATTCTTCTCCAATCTGGGTTTTGCTCAAGTCTCGAATAAATTCAAGGACATATTCAAAGAAATTCTGACCGTCGGTCGGAATGGTTTGTGGATTCCGAACAGCTATGATGGCTGAACCTAACAAGATAGCAATTACGACCCAAGAAGTGATAAGTACTTGGGCATGGATTTGTAAACCTCCTATTTGCCAATAGAAATGTTGGCCTACTTCTACACCCGATATATCGTATAACCCCTTGAGTGTTTTAATGTAACATGGTATAACATTCATATTGTCCTCTGATAGAAATTGAACTTCAAAAAAGGAATTAGTTTGATTCAACCATTTCTTTCTCAACTCACCAACTTGAATCATTAATCATATATTTAGGATACCAAGAAATCACATAACATCATAATATATATCAATATCCCCAGTTCTTTTTTTTTATCTATTTAAAAAAATTCAAAAAAAAAGTAACCGATCCAATAAATCTATGGAGTTGCCCAATAATTAACATTAACTAATTTTATTATTCTTAATCTTAATCATAATCAACGATTTCTTATATAGCTAGAACGACCTTCACAAATTGCGGATACTAATTTGTTAAGAATCAATCGAATTGAAGCTATAGCGTCATCGTTGGCTGGAATCGAAATATCTGCAAGATCTGGGTCACAATTTGTATCGATTAAACAAATCGTTGGAATCCCCAAAATGGCACATTCTCGAAGAGCCGTATATTCTTCTTGCTGATCAACGATGATCACAATATCAGGCAATCCCGTCATATATTTGATCCCACCGAGATATGTTTGCAAGGTAGATAATTTTCTCTTCAACATTGCTGCATCTCTTTTGGGGAGACGGTTGAGTTTCCCCATCTTTTCTTCTGCTCTTAAGTCCCTGAACTTATAAAGTCTCGTTTCCGTAGTGGACCAATTCGTTAACATACCACCGAGCCATTTTTGATTAATAAAATGAGACCGAGCCCTTATTGCAGCTGATGCTACTGAATCCGATGCTTTATTTTTGGTACCGACGATTAAGAAGTTTTTTCCCCTACTTGCTGCATCAAAAACTAAATCACAGGCTTCTGATAAAAAACGAGCAGTTCTAGCGAGATTTGTAATATGAATACCTTTACGCTTTGCAGAAATGTAAGGGGCCATTCTAGGATTCCATTTCTTAGTACCATGACCAAAATGAACTCCTGCTTCCATCATCTCTTCCAAATTGATGTTCCAATATCTTCTTGTCATTTTTTCCCACACTTCCTTTTTGTTTTTTCTTTTTCGTATTATTAACAAAGAGACGAGGTACCTTGAAATAAATAATTGTTCCGATGGAACCTTCTACCGGGGATTGACCATTGATACACGGCACAAACCATAAATTTTTAAAATTACTTATTTTATTTATTACCAAATCAATAATCAGACCAGTATAGTTAAAAGATAGTTAAAGTGAAAATGAATCCGCTCTTAGGAATCATTAAATCGCATAAATGATTATTCTGATGTCTCATGTAAATTTGTCTCATGGAAATTGTTTGTCGCGTAAGAACAAAATAATTCTCTATGGTGTAACAAAATATCTCTCATTTCCAACTCGAATAGATTTTTTCTTTTGATTTCCAAATAAATGTTTTTGTCTTGCCTTGAACGGTGCACAAATTTTTGGAATCCGGTACCAACAGGTATAATCCCCCCCAGAACAACGTTCTCTTTCAGGCCTTTCAACCAATCAATACGACCTCGTAGAGCAGCTTTTGCTAAAACTCGAGCGGTTTCTTGAAAACTTGCTTCGGATATGAAACTTTGAGTATTCAGAGACGCTCTTGTTATTCCCAATGAGATTGCCCGATAACAGATCGATTCGTCCAAAGCGCGCCCTGCTCGTTCCGCTCGCAACAATCCGATTAATTCTCCAGGCGAAAAAACATTAGACATTCCATCTTCTGAAACCAACACTTTTGATGTTACTTGACGTACAATAATCTCTATATGTCTATTATGGATCTGTACCCCCTGGGATCGATAAACCTTTTGGATCTTATTAACCAAAGAGATACGACTTTGGGCTATGGTTAGCTCAGCTCCAATCAAAAACCCCCAGGGGATCCCAAGAATTCTTGGTATACGCTCGTTCCAACCTTCAACTCTCCTTTCGAGGTTCATCGATATTGAATCAATCGAACGCACTTCTAAGATTTGTTCTACTTTTGGAAGACCTTGCGTTATGTCACCAGATCTCGATTTTTCATATATAAATGTAACTAATGTATCTCCTTCGTAAAGGATTTTCCCATAATGACCATGAACAGTTGCTCCAGGAGTAGCCAAATAAGACTTAGCCGATCTTATAACTAAAAAGTCGACATTAACAATTAAAATTTGACCAGATTTTTTTACGTGTGGTTCGTATTTAAATAGACATACATTTTCACAAATAAATTGTCCAAGGCTAATTTTGATCGATGTCTCTTCACAATAATCATGATGGAGAAAGCACCAATTCAAATGGAATGGGTTCAAAATGATGTTACTGCATAGATCGGGATTATAAATCCTTCTATTTTCATCTATTAAACAGTATTTAAGTACTTGAAGTACTTGGAAAATCTGTTTCAAATTGTCAAGTAGCAAATATTTCTTTAACACGATCTGATTATGAGTTATTAAATGGTAAGATGAATAAAAATTCGATATTTTAGGTACAATAGCGCCTAAGGGACCTAAATAATCCCTAATTGGAATTAGGGGATCCGATTCTTTTGTCACATTGTTATATTTCGAACTATTGAATGGACCAATTCGAGAACAATTGGATGATGACAAAATTAGCAAAGATTGGCATTCCTTATTTCGATTCAACAACATACCAATAGTTCCTTGATGTTGGCTAAGTGATTGAATCTTCGCCTTGGAATAAAAAGGATTGATATTGGTGCAATCTAATCCATTATCGGGAATCAATCCGGAACTTGCCCTATCATACCTTTTTCCGGTATACGAAATAGTGGACTTGACTAACTCAATTCTTATGAAATCGCGAATTAGATCATTTGCCCTTACCTCAACAAAGGAAGCATGAACCTCTTCTATAGAACCATTTTGTTCTTGGTCCCAATTCAATACTAAGCAAGTCCGAACTAATTGAATACTTGTGTGA